TAATGAAAAAAAAAGACGAAAAAAAATCCAATAGATTTAAAAATTCTTTTTTGGTAAATCAATTGCGAAATGTTTTTCTAGAATGACCAATATCTGTTTTATATCTTCTAGGCGCAAATGTTCCATTTTCATGAGATCCTCTTGACTGTTATTCAAAAGGTCCAATAATGTATATATATTGGACCTTTTGAGGCAATTATAGACCCTGGGAGAGAATTCTGATTGATCAATAAAAATCGATTTCAATGCTATTTTTTTTTTGTTTTTTCTGAGTTTATCCAATTTCTCGTGAAAGGTAAGAGGGGATAAAGGAACCGTGTGTTGATTGTCCTCTAAAGGTAAGTTTTCTTCTTCATTATGTAAAAAGGGAATAAATAAATCAATCAAATTCCGGGAGGCTTCATGAAGTGCTTCTTTCGGAGTTAAACTCCCATTTGTCCATATTTCGAGAAAAAGTATCTCTTGTTTTTCATTCCCATTCCCATAAGAATGAATACTATGATTCGCATTTCGAACAGGCATGAATACAGCATCTATAGGATAACTTCCATCTTGAAAGTTATCTGGCATTTTGATAAGATATCCGCGATTTCTCTCGATTTGTAATCCAATACACAAATCAATTGGTTCGGTCAAGCTAGCTATATGTTGTGTATTATCAACGATTTCTACATAAGGTGGTAAGATAATATCTTGAGCAGTTACATATCCTGGACCTCTGACACAAATAGACGCGTCCCAAGTTCCATATAGATTACTTCTCAATACAATTTCTTTTAAATTCATTAAAATTTCATGGACCGATTCTTGAATACCCGCTATGGTAGAATATTCATGTGGGACGTTCTCAGATTTTACACGTGTGATACATGTTCCTTCTATTTCTCCAAGTAAAGTTCTTCGCATCGCAATGCCTATTGTGTCGGCTTGACCTTTCATAAGTGGAGACAGAATAAAGCGTCCATAATAAAGACGTTTACTGTCTTCTCTTGATTCAACACACTTCCACTGTAGTGTCCGAGTAGATACTGTTACTTTCTCTCGAACCATAGTAATATTATTTTATTTGATTGAATCATTTATTTCTCTTGTTTCTCTTGAAATTTCTTCAATGTTCATTTCTACACACGTCTTTTTTTCGGGGGTCTGCAACCATTATGTGGCATAGGGGTTACATCCCGTACGAAAGTTAATAGTATACCACTTCTACGAATAGCTCGTAATGCTGCGTCTCTTCCGAGACCGGGACCTTTTATCATGACTTCTGCTCGTTGCATACCTTGATCTACTACTGTACGAATAGCATTTGCTGCTGCAGTTTGAGCGGCAAAGGGTGTCCCTCTTCTCGTACCCTTGAATCCACAAGTACCCGCCGAGGACCAAGAAACCACCCGACCCCGTACATCTGTAACCGTGACAATGGTATTATTGAAACTTGCTTGAACATGAATAACCCCCTTTGGTATTCTACGTGCACTCTTACGTGAACCAATACGTCCATTTCTACGTGAACCAATTCTCGGTATAGCTTTTGCCATATTTTATCATCTCATAAATATGAGTCAGAGATATATGGATATATCCATTTCATGTCAAAACGGATTCCTTATTTGTACATCGAGTCCTTTAGTGTGTCTGATTATCCTTGTCTTTGTTTATGTCTCGGGTTGGAACAAATTACTATAATGCGCCCCCGCCTACGGATTAGGCGACATTTTTCACAAATTTTACGAACAGAAGCTCTTATTTTCATATTTGTCATTCCTTATCTTAATTCTGAATCTACTTCTTGGAAGAAAATAAGTTTCTTGAAATTTTGCATCTCGAATCATATTGAATAAAAACCACCTAATCCTTCCAATCCTTGTTGCGGAGTCGATAAATTATACGTCCTCTGGTTGAATCATAACGACTTACTTCAATTTTGACTCTATCTCCTGGCAGTATCCGTATAAAACTACGCCGGATCTTTCCTGAAACATAACCCAGAATCAGATCTTCATTATCTAAGCGAACCCGGAACATACCATTGGGAAGCGATTCAGTAATTAAACCTTCATGAATCCATTTTTGTTCTTTCATTCCAGGTAAAGCCTCCTTGAAGTATCAACTAATGGAGGAGGAACGATATTAGACAACTCGCCCTTTTTCGTTTTTTTAGAAATAGGAATAAGTTTCGGATCCAATTTGGATATTAAAAGGATTACCATATATAACACAAAATTTCTCCGCCGATTCCTTCGAGTCGAGCCTCTCGGTCTGTCATTATACCTCGAGAAGTAGAAAGAATTACAATCCCCATCCCACCTAAAATTCTAGGAATTCGTTGAGAGTTAGAATAGATTCGTAGACCGGGTCGACTGATTCGTTTTAAATTTAAAAAATTTCTATAGGGTCTTTTCCTATTCCTTCTATGCCGCAGGTTTAAAACCAAAAAAGATTTGTTTTTTTCTCGATGTTTTCTAACGTTTTCAATAAAACCTTCTCGGAAAAGTATTTTAACAATATTTTCGGTAATATTAGTAGATGCGATGCGAACCACTCTTTTTCTATCCATATCAGCATTTCGTATAGAGGTTATTATCTCAGCAATAGTGTCCCTACCCATGGTGAACTAAAATGATGGGTGCCCCAAAATTTGATATAATCAACATGTTTTTCTTTTTTTTTTTTTTACTTATTTGTTTTATGAATATGAATTATTAAAGGTATATGCGTGAGACACAATCTACTAATTAATCTAGTTCTTAATCTATTTCTTTCAAATACCCCACTATAAACATATCAGTGATCTCATTTTATAATATCTCGGGAGCTAATGAAACGATTTTAGTAAAATGGAATTGTCTCAATTCCCGGGGGATCGCACCAAAAATTCGAGTTCCTTTTGGATTTCCTTCTTGATCAATCACAACTGCAGCATTGTCATCATATCGTATTATCATACCGCTGTCACGTTTAAGTTCTTTACAGGTACGAACAATTACAGCTCTGACTACTTCTGATTTTTCTAGGGGCATATTTGGTACTGCTTCTTTGATCACAGCAACAATAACGTCACCAATATGAGCATATCGACGATTGCTGGCTCCTATGATTCGAATACACATCAATTCTCGAGCCCCGCTGTTATCTGCTACATTTAAATGGGTCTGAGGTTGAATCATATCAATTTTTTAGTCTATTCTTCCAATGCAAAGGATGAAGAAAAAAAGGAATATTTTTTGTCCAAAAAAAGAAACTTTCATCCCTAAGATTCATTTCTGTTGGTTCTACATTTTTATCCCGAAATAATGAATTGAGTTCGTATAGGCATTTTGGATGCTGCTATTGAAATAGCCCTTCTAGCTATATTTTCGGTTACTCCACCCATTTCATATAGTATTCGACCTGGTTTAACAACAGCTACCCAATATTCAGGGGATCCCTTTCCCGAACCCATACGTGTTTCAGCGGGTCTTACTGTAACCGGTTTGTCTGGAAATATACGGACCCATATTTTTCCACCACGGCGTGCATTTCGTGTCATTGCTCGTCGACCTGCTTCGATTTGTCTAGATGTGATCCAAGCAGGTTCAAGTGCCTGAAGAGCATATTTACCGAAACAAATATGATTACCTCGATAAGATATTCCCTTCATTCTTCCTCTATGTTGTTTACGGAATCTAGTTCTTTTGGGGTTATAGTTGATGGTTGTTTCACAATTCCATCTCTACTACAGAACCGGACGTGAGAGTTTCTTCTCATCCAGCTCCTCACGAAAAAAGGATTAAAAACATTTAATTGAAATGATTAGCATTTTTGTAAAAAATAGTTTTTTTTTAGAACATTCTAAAAAATCTTTATTTAGTTTTGTCCTTTATCCAAGTTTAGCAACTAAAAAAAAGGTTTTCGCGGGCGAATATTTACTCTTTCAATCTCTATTTCATTTGTAGGGCTCGTTCGTAACTTCTCCCAATAGATGAATTGATCTCCGGTTCATTTCGCCATCCCGACTAGTGAATCATTAAGATTCATTTTTTCAATAAAATCTTTTGCATGCACAGGTTCCATCGTTCCCATCGCTTCGTATTTAATGGTTAGGTCCGAATTCTACAATGGAGCTCATAATCCAATTTGTTCCTGAGTCAATCTTCTTAGTCTTTATTGGCTCCAAGCTCTTTATTTTTTTCTTGATTCATTTAATATTTAATTATGGATGAATCAATTAGTATTGATGCTTTATTACACTGTCTTTTATGAGATGACTCGTAGACCTTACATATTGGAATTCTATATCATTGATATTCTTTTTCTCTCTTTCTCTCATCCTTCCATTTATCCACACCTTTACTTCTTTCATTTTGTTTTACAACTTCTAATTAAAGTTTATGCAAAAAAAAAATTTCAGTTGCTACAAAGATATGACTGATTTATCATATCTTGACTGGTTCTTTAGATACAGATAATACGAAGTGATGAGTTGGTTATTAGTTCATACTATGGGGCTGGTCCTTTTTTAATCCTAACCCTAAAAAACCAACGAGTCACACACTAAGCATAGCAATTATATCAAATGGTCAATTGAATTTTTATTCAACCCTATAGAATTAAGAATTAGAATTGCTCATTTTGATTTACCAGAAAAAGAATGAACGAGTTTTTCTTTTTTTGTTCTATCAATGGATAAAAGGGAAAGACAAGTAAAGGTTTCTTATTCTTCGTCTATAAATATCCAAATTTTGATACCCAATACCCCATAGATAGTTCGAACTGTATAGGAACAATAATCAATTTTAGCTCGAATGGTTTGTAGGGGAACCCTACCTTCTCTGATCCATTCGACACGTGCAATTTCTTTTCCGTCGATACGTCCTGCAATTTGTACTTGAATCCCTTTTGTATCTGCTTGTTCAGTTAATTCAATAGCTTTTTTCATTGCTTTTCGAAATGAAACTCTATTCTTTAATTGTCCGGCTATAAATTCTGCAAGAATATTAGGGTTTCCATAAGGTTTTGCA